AAAAGACTCTCTCTAATTATTTGTAATTATTTGGTTCCCTCAGTTATCCTTCCTTTCTAGGCTCCTCTTACTTATCGTATGTTTAGTATCTAGTCAAATTGGATTCTATTAGAATAGAAAAACCCATTTTTGAAGATTTCGATTTGACACAAGAATAGGGATCTAGTCACACTTATCAAATTGGGATTGAAAAAAGCAAAGAGGGGGTAAAGCCAAATAGCCTTCTTCACAATATACATATTAGAGATGCGATAAAAGGAATTCCAGGCATATCTTATATGGGGGAAAGGGATGTAAACAATTCAATTTCATACTTTTTTTGATCATACCTAACCCAATGGTTAGAAAGAATTTCCTTCTTTTTTACGAATTTGATGTTGATAAATCCACGGATCTAGAAATTCATCTCAGACAATTGAACCTTCTCAAACTGTTTCTTTTTAAGAACCAAAAAGATTTGTGCCAAAACAATAAATGCAAAGAAGAACAAAAGGCCCTGAACACGTAATGGGTCTTGAAGTACTATTTCCACATCCCCCTGACCAAACCCCCCCACATTAGGATTACTTGTTAATGGTTGATCGAGTTTAATGGATTCACCCTCTGAAACAAGAAGTTCTGGTCCTGGAGGGATAATATCAACCACTTGGCGCCCGTCCGATAGATCTGTTATGGTTATTTCGTATCCCCCTTTTTCTTTTCGTATGATTTTGCTTACTATACCCGCTGCCGTAGCATTATAAACTGTATTGTTACTTTTGCTACCGTCAGGATAAATCTGACCCCTTCCCCTGTTTCCGCCTACATATATCGGATATTTTAAGAAATGAATATTCTTATTAGTAGCAGGGTCTGGGGAAAGAATCGGAAAGGTAATTTCACTATATTTCTGACCAGGAACGGGGCCTATAACAAGAATATTTTTTTTAGTAGGGCGATAACTCTGAAAAGACAGATTGCCTATCTTTTCTTTCATCTCAGGCGAAATACGATCGGGTGGGGCTAATTCAAAGCCCTCCGGTAAAATAAGAACAGCCCCTACATTCAAGGCGCCTTTCTTACCATTAGCAAGAACTTGTTTCAGTTGCATATCATAAGGAATTCGAACAACTGCTTCAAATACAGTATCCGGAAGTACCGCTTGTGGAACCTCAATATCCACGGGCTTATTAGCTAAATGGCAATTAGCACATACAATACGCCCAGTTGCTTCTCGTGGATTTTCATAACCCTGCTGTGCAAAAATGGGATATGCGTTTGAAATGGATGCGCCGGTTATTATATATATCATGAACGATACGGAAATAGATCGAGTAATCTTTTCCTTTATCCAAGAAAGGGTATTTTTAGTTTGCATGGTCCAATCATTGATCCCGAAAATTGCTACAATAAAATTTTGTAGGTCGCTAGTCTAGCCCCTTATCCACGATTTTGCTATTTACTGTATACTAAAAATACTAAAAATTTGTTATCCAAAGATAGCAGCAATTCCCCCCCCCCTCGATGGGTAGAAGGAGTAATGTAAGTTCGACTTTGCATGCTTATATACAAAGTAAGAAACTTTATATTAGAATTGGATCAATGCATTTTTTTCAGTCAGTCATTGAATGATAAATAACTACAAGTGACGGAGATACACGATTTAAATACCGAAAGATCCAATATTTCAAAATTGTATCTAGAATGACAGGAAGGGCGGAAACAAGACCAGATATAATTTGATCATTATGAGCAAACCCAAAATCCTTGTAGATATAATCAATCATTAGTTCCCAACCGTGGGGTGAATGAAATCCGATACAGAAATCAGTTAATAAAAGAATCAAAAAAGCTTTTATTGTGTCACTTAAATTAGATAGGAATTCTTGAACCCAAGAGTTAATAATAACGAGTTCCTCATTACTTAAAATGGAATAACTACTTAGAATAAAGAAATAAATTATATTTGTCGAGAAGTGCAAAATCATATGGATACAATCTTCATTGTGCATATTGATCAATTGGATCGTTTCTTTGTGGATTCCTATATGAAGTTTTTGTAGATGTGTTTCCGGGTATTTTTTGTATTCTTTTATCATTTCGTCCAAAAAGAAGAGTTCCTCTAATTCTATGAATTGTCCTAGAATACTCTTTTCTTGAATGTCATTCAAGAAAGTTTCGGATTGCCCAGTATTCCACCAATTTGTAACCCAGGATTTCAGACTTTTATTAAATGAGAGTGAAATCCACCAAGGCAAAAATATTATAGATGCAAGATATAGAAGGGGAATGAATGCTTTCTTTTTTTTTTTTGACATTTTTTTGTATCTGTGAATGGTTAATGAACCCACCTCTTTCATTGACTCTAGGCGATCTGATCTTTCTATCAAGAAGGAGTTCCATTATAAAATAGATAGCGAATTGATTCTCTGTTTTTTTCTTTTTTATTAAGTGCTTAGCCCTTGAATCTAAAATACAGAAGTCAAAAATATGATAAGAATCCACTTCGAATTCGCGTGAAAAATATATAGAATATTATTTCCAGAGATTTCAATTGATCCAATTCGAAGCAATTGTCCTCTTTCGATCAATGCTCGAAAGAACCGCCTCGAGTAATGAATATTATTCTATGCGGATTTCGAGACGAAAGAATCCTCATAAAAATAGCAAATATGTCAAAAAAATTTCGCGGACTATCCATACTATAACTATAGTTAGTCCTGAAAAAATTCAGGAAATTTTATGAAGAATATTATGATGATCAAAAAAAGACAGAAACAAAAGGGTATCGTGACATTCTAAGAAAGAGGTTGAATTGTTTGGTTCTTAAAGAGCACAAAAGAAAGGATAAAAGAAAGGATAAAAGAAAGGGTGATTGACAAAAGAAAGTAGAAAAAATTGACAAGATATAATCCGTCTGTCTCTAACGTATTAATTCCAATTATTGAAAATAAAAAAAAAATAGAAAGTCTTTATTCCGAAAGACTTTTATTTTGATAAATGAGATCAATCTATTATTTCGATTTGTTACTTCGTTTTGTTGCTGAATTGAGTTGTGTGGCTTTAATTGACAGACGCAATTTTTTTTTGTTCAAAAAAAAATTCTTTCGTTTTGTTTTAGGTTATGACTCTTACGTATACGCCTGCTTTGGCTCGAAGAATGAATGGGGATTCTGAAGAAAGTTCAGTTAGGTTATGCTCTAGAAAAAGAAAATAGGGTTCTTGACTTGAGTTTTTTCCTCCTGCCGCATTTCCGTTATTCTTCATTTCTCAAAAGACTTCAATCGGTACGCGCAAGAAATAGGCCAATTCAGCAGCTTTTTGCTCAATTTCTCGCGGAGTCAAATTTTCATCAGTACGAATCAAAGGAACGGCACCCTGACCTCTGATGTCCATATAAAGGACACGACGAACATAAATACCCTCTTTAACTTCTATTCTGATAGATTGAATATCCTTGATAAGGAATCGTAGAAAGATGCGACGGTTTTTTCCAGGGAACCCCCAACGAAAAATACACACTATTCCTTCTTTTTTATCGAATCGATCATAACCACTACCTACATTCCACACAATTGTGCACCATAAATAGAAACTAATAAAGAGACCTGCAATCCCATAGAAAGACATCACGATTCCTTGCGGAAAAAAAACTATTTGCTGAGATGGAAATAAAGATATCAAATTTCTACCAAGATAGCTAGAAGTTCCAACCAATAAAAATCCTAATGAACCAAAAAAAAGGATAAAAGCCCAGCAGAAATTGCTTGTTTTTCTAGACCCCGCTATAAATTCTATCCATATAGATTCTGATGGCCAACTCATACAGACTAGATCCAGTTGCATTTTATTGGAATTGAGAGAATAAGCATGTACTGTACTTTATTTTGTATTTTGATTTTGTTTCCGAAGTAATTCTAATCAGCTAGCACTATTTGTGAACCTTTAGGAGTAATTCATCGAATTGCTTAGATCTAAAATCATCCCCTTTCCTTTATAGGACCTCCTATAAAGATCTACATACCTATTTATAGATACATGGACTTGAATTTCATCCATCTGCTCCCATCCCGGTCCATAATTACAATTCATTTACCCATATATCGTGTTTACGCATACGCATGCATAAGAGCTTTTTTTTATTTCTATTTGGAGAAACCACTTGTTATACAATATTCTACTAAATGGATATCCATGATATCTAAGTCTTGAAAAAATAGATCAGATTTTGTCTTGGCCCCATCGCATCTAAAAAATCTTAGTTCTTTGAACATAAAAAGATAAAGAAGCCATTGCAATTGCCGGAAATACTAGGCCCACTAAAGGCACAAAAATGGAGGGTAAGCTGTTGAGAGTTGTCATAGAATGGGTACCTCAATTTAATATTTGTACCTGTTATTGTTACTTATAAACATATATTAATTAATTAGTTTATTACTTACTACTATAACTAATTAGTAAGTAATAAACTAATTAATTAATATGTAATAAGCGAGTATATATATCTAATAAAATTAGTACAAGGACTGTAGAACTAAATAAATGAACTTCACGATCGAAATATATCTGTATGATAATCCACTTTTCTAAATTAAGGCTCTACTTGATTGAATTCGGAGTTCAAACGAAAAAATGGTGGAACTGAAGTAACTCACTCAGAACACCCTTTAAAAGCTTGCGTGGTACGATTTGATCGAATAAGCCCTTATCAAATAAATATTCAGCTTCCTGCGAACCCTCGGGTACTGTTTTATTCAATGTTTGTTCAATTACTCTTTTACCCGCAAATGCAATATAGGCATCGGGTTCGGCAATAATTACATCCCCCAACATACCAAAACTAGCGGTTACTCCACCAGTAGTAGGGGATGTAAGAATAGATACATAGAATAACTTTTTATTTGATTGAAAATCATATAAAGTGGAAGATATTTTAGCCATTTGCATCAAGCTTAAACTTCCTTCTTGCATGCGTGCTCCTCCGGAAGCACACACTAGAATAAGAGGTAAAAATTGATTTC